TTTTTTTATCCCCTCGAACAAATCGAAATGATTGAAGTTTTTCTATTTGGAATCGTCTTAGGCCTAATTCCTATTACTTTAGCGGGATTATTCGTGACTGCGTATTTGCAATACAGGCGTGGGGATCAGTTGGATCTTTGATTGAGTAATATTTCTTCTTTGATTGACCTCCTCTCTGGTCTGGAGGAGGTCAAATTGGAGTTGCAATTCTACTTTGTTTTTTTTAAGTTATTTTACTGTGTTTCGACATAAGATATATGGAATCACGCTCTGTAGGATTTGAACCTACGACATCGGGTTTTGGAGACCCGCGTTCTACCAAACTGAACTAAGAGCGCTTTCAAAACAAAAAGAAAATCCTTTTCTATTCTAACGTGTCTCACGTCCATATAGTATCCACAAATTGAAGTTATACCCACTTTAATCGATCTCCCCGCTACTGCCTATAAAGAAGAGAGAATTAATAGGTAGGGATGACAGGATTTGAACCTGTGACATTTTGTACCCAAAACAAACGCGCTACCAAGCTGCGCTACATCCCTTTTCCAAATTGTTGTACAATGCCATTGTACATAATTCCTTTCTTGTTTTCCACATCGTAATTTTCTTCTATTTCTCTATGTATATAGAACTTTCTTGTCATTTCTTGTTTTTGGTCTCATATAATCAAGGAAGGGTATACATCTAAAATCCAGTCGAATTTCACCTATAAAAGAAAGATTCCTATTTCTTACTAATGTATAGGAAAAAGGGGTCATCTTTTTTAGGGATAGGAAAATCTCGTCTATTATGATTCATTCTATATATATATAGAATATTTCTTTTGTTTTTTTAGTTAGGAATTTCGCCTAAACAAAAGAAATACAAAGGATCTTGGGCAAGAGTATCTGATCATATATGTATTCCAATACGGAAGGAGGATTTTCAATGCGGGATATAAAAACATATCTCTCTGTAGCACCCGTGCTAAGTACTCTATGGTTTGGGGCTTTAGCAGGTTTATTGATAGAAATCAATCGTTTATTCCCAGATGCTTTGTCATTCCCTTTTTTTTCATTCTAGTTATTCCTATACGAGAGATAGAATTCTTCGTGACATGACGAAAATTTTCCCTTTTTGAATTCTTTTTTAGTATATGAAGCAAAAAGAAAGAAAAGATGGATAAGGATTGTATTCTTTAATTATTTCTCCATTTTTTTTTTTACTTAATTTACGAATTTCCAAAATTTTTTATTCTATTGGATTGGATTCGTTAGAAAATTCGAAGAATTACAACAAAATCTTTAGAAATCATATTTTTAGTTAGGAACTTCTATGGATTTAATTCTTCTTCTTTGGATCCAAAATAGAAGAATTAAAAAATGGGTATAAGAATTAAGTTAAGTCGATCCAAAAAGGAAAGGAGGTTCATGGCCAAGGGCAAAGATGTTAGAATCCGAGTTATTTTGGAATGTATTAATTGTGTTCGAAAGGGTACCAATAAGGAATCGACGGGGATTTCTAGATATAGTACTCAAAAGAATCGCCACAATACACCCGGACAATTAGAATTAAGAAAATTTTGTCGTTATTGTCGCAAGCATACGACTCATAATGAAATAAAGAAATAGGAGCATCGTGTGTTCAATTTTTCCAAAGAACAGAAAGAGTAAGAACTTCTTATTAAATATTCTTATTAAATATATACAACATAGATAGAATACAAAATACAAATCAACTCATCTGATTTTAGGTAGATATTATTTCATATGTATAGAGGGTTTTTTATATTATAGTATATGAATCAAATAATATATGGACTAAAGAAAGACTACTTCTTTTGGATCCAAAATTAATAAAATAAAGAAATCCATTTTTTTATTTTTCAAATTTTTAAATAAGGAATAAATCATGTATATATCTAAACAACCTTTTCGTAAATTTAAGCAACCCTTTCGTAAATCCAAACAAACTTTTCATAAATCAAAGCAAACTTTTCGTAAATTCAAACAACCTTTTCGTAAATCCAAACAACCTTTTCGTAGGCGTTCTCGAATAGGCCCGGGGGATCAAATTGATTATAGAAACATGAGTTTAATTAATCGATTTATTAGTGAACAAGGAAAAATATTATCCAGACGAATAAATAGATTAACCTTGAAACAACAACGATTAATTACTCTTGCTATAAAACAGGCTCGTATTTTATCTTTCTTACCATTTCGTAACTATGAGAATGAGAAGCAATTTCAAGCCCAGTCAATTTCAATAATTACTGGTCCTAGACACAGAAAAAATAGACCTATTCCTCAATTAACACAAAAGTTCAATTCCAATCGAAACTTAAGAAACTCCAACCAGAATTTAAGAAACAACAATCGAAACTTAAGTTCCGACTGTTGATGTTTTATTCGAAAGGGTCAGACTCATATATAAAGAAAGTAATCCTGTTTTGATTCTTGTGTTTGTTATAAGAAAGAAAAATGGAAAAGAAGAAATAGTTTTTTTATTTATTGCAACATGCTCGTTGATTCCTACCACTTAATCTTAATTTATTGTATCTTCCCGGAGTTCCCTCTCCGGGAATTTTCTTTTAATTATTCCTGTATATTACTTTTTTATCCCTTTAATCAATGGTCTTTATTTTATTGGAAATCGTGTAAAGATTATTTGGATTTGATACAGCTACTTGTGCAAGCATTTTACGATTAAGAATCAACTCCTTCTTGTACAAATTGTGTATTAATTTACTATAACTATCGAATACGTTATATACCCGTGTTGCTGCGTTTATCCGAGTGATCCACAAACGACGAAAATCTCTCTTTTGCCTGCCTCTATCTCGATGAGAAGAAACAAAAGCTCTTCTTACTTGTTGAGTAATCATTCGATTAAGTCTTAAATGAGCCCCTCTAAAGTTTGAGGCAAATGAACGCATTTTTGCTCGTCGTCTCCGAGCTATATATCCTCGCGGAACTCTGGTCATTGAATCAAATTAACCTTAATGAATAACTAATGATTTCTCTTCTTTTAACCCTCTTTTTTCTCATTAATAACAAAACGTATTATTCCGATATATAAAATATTAATTCCAATGGCTTTTGCTACTATAACCTTCCCAACCACTGTTTTTTATTCTATTCTCCTCAGTTTTTTCGCAGAGAAATAACAAATTCTAACGATATTAAAAAAACAGTGGGTTCCATCGTTTCTATGGTTCCCTTTTAAACGGCGAGGCCCTCTCTATACACCGGAGCCCTTTCTTTCATTTCATCAAAAGGTATTGTGAACTTGTATAGTTCACATTCTTTGGCTCTACCTATCCATTATAGAGTAAATAGCTCTTTTCACAATAAGAGTTATTCATACAGTGACGGTATTTAATTATGAAAGTTGGCTAAGTAGCTGGCCCTTTAGTCCGTCCTTTTAAGATAAAGGAGCAGAAAGCTTTTTCTTACGATTTCCTCCGCTTAATGGATAACCATTTGCTACCAATGGAGGAATTCCTTCTTCCAATCCCAATCTAGATGATTGGATTTGCACCAAAGGAAACCATAAATTCCATATACCATAGAAATCTAGGATCGAGTTTCTCTATCCTATTCATTGGTACCGATCATGGATACTTCAAAAATTTTCTTATTTGTTTGAACTCATGATCCGCACGAGTCGCACATACACCCTAGCACATGTTCCTCGACGCTGAGGACATCCCTTAAGCGCGGCCGATTTTCTAGCATTTCGTATTGGCTGTCTTGCATTTCTAATAAGTTGTTTAACCGTTGGCATGTCGTATGTATATAGAAAAAATGGATTGGTTTAGATCGATCTTAACCTGATGATTCATCATCATGAAGTATTTCTATTTTCTATAAAATAGCATAAAACCCAAATTTAGGTTTGAAATAAATTTACAAGAAATCCAGTCACTACCAATCCTTAAACATTTCTGGAAACCACACTGGATCAGTATCGCAGTGCTCGTCAATCATTTCATCCCCTACAATATCGACAAGTCCGTAAGCTTTGGCTTCGTCTGCTGACATAAAAACATCCCTTTCCATGTCTTCGGATACAACCCAAAAAGGCTTGCCTGTTCTTAGTGCATAAACCCTTGTGATCATTTCGCGAACTTTGTGTAACTCTTCCACTTCTAGTAAAAATTCTGGCGTCCTTGCCCGATAATAAGCACTAGCAGGTTGGTGAAGCATAATCCTAGCGTGAGGGAATGCTATACGCTTGGTGGGTTCTCCTCCAAGCAGAATGAAGGAGGCCATGGACGCGGCTATTCCGAGGCATATTGTATATATATCAGGTGTCACCGTTTGCATCGTATCAAAAATCGCCATTCCTGAGATTAGCCACCCACCAGGGGAGTTTATAAACAAAAAAATATCGCTAATTCCATCTTCTATACTGAGATATACCATCAGACCCGTAATATGATTCGTGATCTCGCAACGAATCTCTTGACCTAAAAAAAGTGTCCTTTCTCGATACATAACATTGTATAAGTCAACCCAAGTCGCTTCTTCATCTCCGGGAATCCGGTAAGGTACTTTTGGAACACCAATGGGCATATTAGATTAATATTATTAAATTTAAGTAAGAAAACTACACTTTAATATGGAAACGTAAGAATGGAAGAGAAAGAAAGAATCGGCAGTTTATTATCTTCATTTTTTTCTTATTCTATAAGAATACTATAGATTCTATGAATACATGGATTGAAATAATATATAGATTGAAATAGATTGAAAGATTATACATATAAGGAAGGTAAGACAGATTCAATAAAGAAAAAGAAATCCGTGATTCGAATGATAAACAAAGAAAGAGGGATTAAGGATCTATTCTTTGTTTTTCCAAATAGCCCAAGCTACCCATTGCATATTGGCACTTATCGAGTATAGAATAGATCTGCTTCTCTTTCTTCTTACAAACAGAATTGGCTTGTTATTTTTAATGGAACGAAATAAATATTCACGCTTTCTGACATAGAATCCCCTGGAAGGGTTAGGTACATAGGATATGTATGGATAGTTTTTTCCAATGCGATAAAATAAAGCGACATCGTGTCTATTTTTCTTTGCTAAAGGGGTATTTCCATGGGTTTGCCTTGGTATCGTGTTCATACTGTCGTATTGAATGATCCGGGTCGATTGCTTTCGGTGCATATAATGCACACAGCTTTAGTTTCTGGTTGGGCTGGCTCGATGGCTTTATACGAATTAGCGGTTTTTGATCCCTCTGATCCTGTTCTGGATCCAATGTGGAGACAAGGTATGTTCGTCATCCCCTTCATGACTCGTTTAGGAATAACCAATTCGTGGGGTGGTTGGAGTATTTCAGGAGGAACTGTAACGAATCCGGGTATTTGGAGTTATGAAGGTGTAGCAGGTGCGCATATTGTGTTTTCTGGCTTGTGTTTCTTGGCAGCTATCTGGCATTGGGTATATTGGGACCTAGAAATATTCTGTGATGAGCGGACGGGAAAACCTTCTTTGGATTTGCCCAAGATCTTTGGAATTCATTTATTTCTTGCAGGGGTGGCTTGTTTTGGCTTTGGTGCATTTCATGTAACGGGTTTATATGGCCCTGGAATATGGGTGTCTGATCCTTACGGACTAACTGGAAAAGTACAAGCTGTAAATCCTGCGTGGGGTGCAGAAGGTTTTGATCCTTTCGTTCCGGGAGGAATAGCTTCGCATCATATTGCTGCGGGTACATTGGGCATATTAGCGGGCCTATTCCATCTTAGTGTCCGTCCGCCGCAACGTCTATACAAAGGATTACGTATGGGCAATATTGAAACTGTACTTTCCAGTAGTATCGCTGCTGTTTTTTTTGCTGCTTTCGTAGTTGCCGGAACTATGTGGTATGGATCGGCAACTACCCCAATCGAATTATTTGGGCCTACTCGTTATCAGTGGGATCAGGGATACTTTCAGCAAGAAATATATCGAAGAGTTAGCGATGGGTTAGCCGAAAATCTTAGTTTGTCAGAAGCTTGGTCTAAAATTCCCGAAAAATTAGCCTTCTATGATTATATTGGTAATAATCCGGCAAAGGGGGGATTATTCAGAGCAGGCTCAATGGACAATGGGGATGGAATAGCTGTTGGATGGTTAGGACATCCCGTCTTTAGAGATAAAGAAGGACGCGAGCTTTTTGTACGTCGTATGCCTACTTTTTTTGAAACATTTCCGGTAGTTTTGGTAGATGAAGAGGGAATTGTGAGAGCGGACGTTCCTTTTAGAAGAGCAGAATCCAAATATAGTGTTGAACAAGTAGGCGTAACGGTGGAGTTCTATGGTGGCGAACTTAATGGAGTAAGTTATTCTGATCCTGCTACTGTAAAAAAATATGCGCGGCGTGCTCAATTAGGGGAAATTTTTGAATTAGATCGAGCTACTTTGAAATCAGATGGTGTTTTTCGCAGCAGTCCAAGGGGTTGGTTCACTTTTGGTCATGCTACCTTTGCTTTGCTCTTCTTTTTCGGACACATTTGGCATGGCGCTCGAACCTTGTTCCGAGATGTTTTTGCTGGTATTGATCCAGACTTGGATGCTCAAGTGGAATTTGGAACATTCCAAAAAGTTGGAGATCCAACTACAAGGAGACAGGCAGCTTGAGACCACATTGCTATGGTATCTTTCACCTCTCTTTTTTGATTTGACATGAGAAACATCTCCTGTCCTTTCTTTGACTCTTTTTCTTTTTTTATATGGGAAATGATCCCAAATGGTAGGTGAATAGGTGTGGAAGTTATAATTGTAAATAAACCAGGATCGAATCTATGGAAGCATTGGTTTATACGTTCCTTTTAGTTTCGACTTTAGGGATAATTTTTTTCGCTATCTTCTTCCGAGAACCACCTAAGGTTCCGACTAAAAAATGAAATAATTTAATTGAAGTAAGAAGTCCCCCAGAGGGGGGACTTCTTACTTCAATTAGTCCCCATGTTCTTCGAATGGATCTCTTAATTGTTGAGAGGGTTGCCCAAACGCGGTATATAAGGCATACCCAGTAAAGCTTACAAGTAAACCAGATATGAAGATGGCGACTAAAGTTGCTGTTTCCATTTTTATAGAATTTCAAGATTACAATGGATCTATGAAAAGATCGTGTATTTACAACTACAACGGAATAGTATACAAAGTCAACACCAATGATTAAATAGAATTTATGGCTACACAAACCGTTGAAGATAGTTCTAGACCTAAGCCAAAGCGGACTGGCGCAGGTAGTTTATTGAAACCCTTAAATTCGGAATATGGGAAAGTAGCTCCGGGTTGGGGAACTACTCCTTTTATGGGGGTCGCAATGGCTTTATTCGCGATATTCCTATCTATCATTTTAGAAATTTATAATTCTTCTGTTTTACTGGACGGAATTTTAACGAATTAGGTTTCTACTAACTAAAACTATGAAGTCATAGTTTTTCCATCCAAAAAAAGCCTTTCTACTTTAAGCTCCACATTTCTAGACTTCTGGTAGTTCGACCGTGGATTTTTTTGTTTCGGTATCTCTGGAATATGAGTGTGTGACTTGTTAGAATTGATCCTATTGATAATACATAGAAAGGGCCTGTTATCTCTATCAAGATGATTCTAATTCGTCGGATATTATTTATTCTAGTATCTGGAACACGAAATACATAGAGTGGATCAAGAAAAAAAAAAATGGAACTATGATTCATACTCACTATTTAGACCTCGCAACCAGACTGAAAAAAAAATTCAAGTAGTTCTTATTCTTAATAAAAAAAGAAATTTTCTTCCTTCCAATTTTGTTTGTCCAAAAGACAACTTTTTTCTCTTTCAATAAATGATCATCAAGCGGTTCTTATTCGAAGAACCCTTGCCTTTTGTTTAGCTTGAGACTCAATCATCGTGGCTCTAGTATGAATCTAAGGTTTTAATTGAACTGATTCATAGGATCGCAACAAGATAATTTCTATCAGAAAACCACTATAAATTTTTATTTGATTTTTTTACAAGTAAAAAAATCAAATAAATAAAAAATAGGGAAGAGAAAAGTCAAGAGGCCCCTAATGATCAACATACGGGAAAGAAAGACAGATGAGCCCACTTGAAATTTTTTGGCATTATCATCACAAAGAAGAAATTCTGGATTTTTCTTATTTCATATCTTCAAAGCAAATCGATCGAATACCGTGGCTGATGAAGTTTTGAACCTTTTTTCTAATATCCGTTGAAAATTTGTGTGTTTCTGCTTGAGCCGTACGAGATGAAATTTTCATATACGGTTCTCGGAGGGGGAGTCGGGCTAGTTACCTATCTCAATAAAGTATATGATTGGTTTGAGGAACGTCTTGAGATTCAGGCAATTGCAGATGATATAACTAGTAAATATGTTCCTCCTCATGTCAACATATTTTATTGTTTAGGGGGAATTACACTTACTTGTTTTCTAGTACAAGTCGCTACCGGTTTTGCTATGACTTTTTACTACCGACCAACCGTTACAGAGGCTTTTTCCTCCGTTCAATATATAATGACGGAGGCCAACTTTGGTTGGTTAATCCGATCGGTTCATCGATGGTCAGCAAGTATGATGGTTCTAATGATGATCCTGCACGTATTTCGTGTGTATCTCACAGGTGGATTTAAAAAACCCCGTGAATTAACTTGGGTCACAGGTGTGGTTTTGGCTGTATTGACTGCATCGTTTGGTGTAACTGGTTATTCTTTGCCTTGGGATCAAATTGGTTATTGGGCAGTCAAAATTGTGACAGGTGTACCTGAAGCAATTCCGGTAATAGGATCCCCTTTAGTGGAATTATTACGTGGAAGTGCTAGTGTGGGCCAATCCACTTTGACTCGTTTTTATAGTTTACATACCTTTGTACTGCCTCTGCTTACTGCCGTATTTATGTTAATGCACTTTCCAATGATACGTAAGCAAGGTATTTCGGGTCCTTTATAGGGAAGGCATATCATAGAGAATTCTAATTCTCATATATCATATAGGGTAGGTTGTGGTATTTCATTGCTACAAACATGGGTTATTGTAAAATAAGACATGTCATTTGGATACTTCTCTTCAACTTCAAAGTATTTTGATACAATACTTATAGTTGATAGTTGAAGTTAATTTTACGAAAGAAAATAAGGCAGATTATGGGAGTGTGTGACTTGAATTATTAATTTGGCCATGCAGATAGAGAATTGGATCTGCCACATTAGAATTCACGACCAAAGGTGTCTCCGCATCCAATCAACACGTAAGTCCCCTATCTAGGAAGGATAGGCTGGTTCACTCGAGGAGAATATTTTCTATGATCATACCCCAACCATGTTATCCATGAACAGGCTCCGTAAGATCCCATAGAGTATAAATCGAATAAGTCATGTGATATGATTCAATTCTATATTTATTACACTTACTTTTTATTATAGTTATTATAGTATGGAAATGCATTCATTTTCTTTGCATCGATTTCGATCTGCAATACTATCGGAGTAAAAGAAGGGATCTAAGGAAGAATGTAGGCTAAACTTTTCGATTTGTTTATTAATAACAAGTAAATACTTTGTTTGGATGTAAGAAACTTGCGATATTGAGGGGATAAACACCAACTAATCAAGAGACAATCCACAAAGCAATTGATCATGATCAAATTTGTAAGCCCATTTGGATATTGAGCATTTACGCATAAGAATAGGATTCTAGTAGTTATAGGCGCAACTTCGGAAAAGATAATCTGATAAAGCTTTTCTTACCTTGAGTCATTGAGTCATTATATACCCTATTCTATTGTGGATCCTCCACGGTCTTATTTCTTTCATTCTTGCTCGAGCCGGATGATGAAAAATTCTCATGTCCGGTTCCTTTGGGGGATGGATCCTAAAGAATTCACCTATCCCAATAACAAAGAAACCTGACTTAAATGATCCTGTATTAAGAGCAAAATTAGCTAAAGGGATGGGACATAATTATTACGGGGAACCCGCGTGGCCCAACGATCTTTTATACATTTTTCCAGTAGTAATTCTAGGTACTATTGCGTGTAATGTAGGTTTAGCGGTTCTCGAGCCGTCAATGATTGGTGAACCGGCGGATCCGTTTGCAACTCCTCTGGAAATATTACCCGAGTGGTATTTCTTTCCCGTATTTCAAATACTCCGTACAGTACCCAATAAGTTATTGGGCGTTCTCTTAATGGTTTCTGTGCCAACGGGTTTATTGACAGTACCCTTTCTAGAGAATGTCAATAAATTCCAAAATCCATTTCGTCGCCCAGTAGCTACGACCGTTTTTTTAATCGGTACTGCAGTAGCTCTTTGGTTAGGTATTGGAGCAACATTACCCATTGATAAATCCTTAACTTTAGGTCTTTTTTAGGGATTTTTAGAGTTGATTCATTCAACCGCGAAGCCCACTGCATGGGTATCTAGGAAATAGTTACTTCCAAGTGAATCTTCCCTAGATACCTAAAATCCATTTTATTATGATCCATTTCGCGAAAATATAGATTGTGTCAAAGATGCAAAATTGCTTTCTTTTTTTTTTTGAGTTAGAATAAAAAGAAAAAAGAAGAGGAGGAAAAAATTGCAATGGATTTAAAGTGAGAACTTGTTCTTAGGTAAATCAATTGGGAGATGCTTCTCTAGAGTGTCCCATATCATTTTTCCATCTTCCATACGAAAACTGTCAATTCGCATAAGATCTTCTTCAGTCTTACTCAAAAGGTCCAATAGTGTATGTATATTGGCCCTTTTGAGACAATTATACGTTCTAGAAGGCAATTCTAATTGATCAATAAAAATACAATTCAATGGAATTCCTCTTTTGTTTTTCTTTCGATTTTTGATTCTTTTTTGAAAGGTTAAAAGGGGTGGAGTAAACCTGTTTTTATTTTCTTCGAAACTAGGGCCCTTTTCCTCCGCGTGTAGAAAAGGAAGAAATAAATCAATCAAATTACGAGAAGCTTCATAAAGCGCTTCTTTAGGAGTTAAACTTCCATTCGTCCATATTTCTAGAAAAAGTATCTCGTGTTTTTCATTTCCATTCCCACAAGAAAAAATACTATAATTCACATTTCGAACAGGCATGGATACAGCATCTATAGGATAACTTCCATTTTGAGAGTTCTTTCTGAATTCCGTATGATATCCGCGATCTCTCTTGATCTCTAACTCAATATAGAAATCAATAGGTTCTCTCAAGTTAGCTATAGGTTGTGTCATATCAACGATTTCTACGGAAGGTGGTAAGATTATATCTTGAGCGGTTATGTATCTAGGACCTTTGACGCAAATTGATGCGTCTCTAACTCCATAGAGATTACTTCTCAATACAATTTCTTTCAAATTTAGTAAAATTTCTTGTATGGATTCCTCAATACCTACTATTGTAGAATATTCGTGTGGCACGTTCCAAAATTTGGCGCGTGTGATACATGTTCCTTCTATTTCTCCAAGTAAAGCTCTTCGCAAGGCAATACCCACAGTATCCGCTTGACCTTTTCTAAGCGGGGATAGAATGAAACGACCATAATAAAGACGCTTACTATCTACTCTTGATTCAACACACTTCCACTCTAGTGTTTGGGTGGATCCTGTTATCTCCTCTCGAACCATAACAGACTAGTATTATTATTTGATCATGGAATCGTTTATTTCTCTTGAAAGCGGTTTCTTTTTTTTACAGACGTCTTTTTTTAGGAGGTCGACATCCATTATGCGGCATAGGTGTTACATCGCGTATACAACTTAACCGTACACCACTTTTAGCAATGGCTCGTAATGCGGCATCTCTTCCGCTACCAGCACCTTTTACCATAACTTCTGCTCGTTGCAAACCCACTGTACGAATAGCATCTACTGCTGTTCTTTGACCAGCATAGGGTGATGCTTTTCTTGAGCTTTTGAATCCACAAGTACCCGCGGAGGACCAGAAAACCACCCGACCTTGTGGGTCTGTAACGGTTATAATGGTATTGTTGAAACTGGCTTGAACATGAATAACCCCTTTTGTTATTCTACGTGCACTTTTCCGTAAACTAAAACGGGCATTCCTACGCAAACCAATACGCATTTTCTTACGTGAACTTATTTTTGGTATAGCTTTTGTCATATTTTATTATCTCATAAATATGAGTTAGAAATAACAAAAAGAAAAAAAGATACAAAGATATCCGTTTCAGGGTAAAATATATCCTTTACTTTCATTTTTTTATTTGGAATTTGGACATTTCCGTGAGTACTTTTTTTTACTTTTTAGAAAGAAAAGCTCCTTTTTCGAAAGATTACCCCTGTCTTTGTTTATGCTTCGGATTGGAACAAATGACTCTAATTCGTCCACGCCTGCGAATCAGTCGACATTTTGTACAAATTTTACGAACGGAAGCTCTTATTTTCATATATAGGTATGCCTTTCTTATAACTATAGAATCTATTCTTTTGGAAAAAATAAGTCTCTTCACTTAACTTCAATTTTGAAACTTGGAAGTTATTACCCCGGAAAAACCTAATCCTTTGAATCTTTGGTATCCTTCAAATCTTCAGTATCCTTCGAGTCTTCGGTACGCTTCGAATCCTTATGGGGAAGTCTATAAATTATACGCCCCTTGCTGGAATCATAACGACTTACTTCAATTTTGACCCTATCCCCCATCAGTATTCGTATAGAGCTAGACCGGATCTTTCCTGAAATATAGCCCAGGATGATGGTGTCATTCTCTAGGCGAACGCGGAACATTCCGTTGGGTAGGGCTTCTGTAACTAAACCTTCGAAAGTGACTTTTGCTTCTCTCGGTTTTTTTTTTTCTCTCCTATTTTTTTTTTCTGTCATATTTTTTTCTCCCATTTTTCGATTTTTATTTTCCAAATAGGAAGTTCGAGATAGAATTCGGATACTATAGGTGGGGCCATTACCATATATAACATAAGACTTCTCCCCCAATTCTGTTTAGTCGAGCTTCTCGATCTGTCATTATACCTCGAGAGGTAGAAAGAATAGCAATTCCCATTCCGCCCAAAACCTTAGGAATTCCTTGATAGTTGGCATAAATTCGTAAGCCAGGTCGGCTGATACGCTTTAAAAAGGTTCTAGTTCTATATATTCCCTTTCTAGTCTTTCTCTTTTGATGTCGCAAAGTTGAAACCAAGAAATATCTGTGACTTTCCTGATGTTTCCGAACACTTTCAATAAAACCCTCTCGTAGAAGTATTTTAACAATGTTTTCGGTAATATTTGTGGATACTACTCGAACAGTTCCTTTTTTATTCATGTCTGCGTTTCTTATAGAGGTTAGTAAATCAGCAATAGTGTCCTTACCCATAAGACTCTAAGTCTAGGTTCCTCCTAATTTTTCTATAATCAACATGTTTTTCCTTCTCTTTTCATTTTGGATTTTAACGCATATACGTGAGACACAATCCACTAATTTTTTATTTTATCTATATCTCGTCTACTAGTGTTTATAATACTTCAGGAGCTAATGAAACTATTTTTGTAAAATTCAATTCTCTCAATTCTTCAGCAATCGCGCCAAAAACTCGAGTTCCTTTTGGATTTCCTTTTTGATCAATGATAACTGCTGCATTGTCATCATAGCGTATTATTATACCATCTTCGCATTTGAATTCTTTACATGTACGTACAATTACAGCTCGAATTACTTCGGATCTTTCTAGAGGCATTTGGGGCACTGCGTCTTTGATTACAGCAACAATAACATCACCAATACGAGCATATCGCTGATTACCAGCGGCTCCTATGACTCGAATACACATTAATTTTCTAGCTCCACTGTTATCTGCTACACTTAAAAGGGTCTGAGGTTGAATCATATTATTTTGATTTCAATTTGTTATTTCAATGCAAAAGGATAAAAGAAATATTGTCTTTCCAGAAAGAAAAATCCGGGGTTTTTTATCTTTAATACTCCTTTTTGGGGTTCTATATCTCTAATCGAAGAAATTGACTTCGTATGGGCATTTTACTGGCAGCTATAGAGATAGCTGCTCTAGCTACAGTTTCGGATACTCCGCTCATTTCATAAAGTATTCGACCTGGTTTAACAACGGCTACCCAATATTCGGGGGATCCCTTTCCCGAGCCCATACGTGTTTCTGTGGGTCTTATTGTAACTGGTTTGTCGGGAAATATCCGTACCCATATTTTTCCACCACGACGTGCATATCGTGTCATTGCTCTTCGTCCTGCTTCTATCTGTCTCGCGGTGATCCAAGCGGGTTCAAGTACTTGAAGAGCATATCTACCAAAACAAATACGATTGCCTCGACAGGATTTTCCCTTCATTCTTCCTCTATGTTGTTTACGAAATCTAGTTCTTTTGGGGTTATAGTCGATGGTTCTTTTTTAGTTGCATCTCTACTGCAAAACTGGACATGAGAGTTTCTTCTCATCCAGCTCCTCGCGAATTAAATGAGAAAGCTTGCGAATTTTTCTAATTCCATAATCTTTTTGAATATTATGGATAGATACACATCAATATATAATAGAAAAATTTAGGTTTTTTTATTTTTACTTTCTTAAAATAGAAAAATATATAGTCAAGAAAGAGGATCTATAATATATTCCAATTCTATATTTATAGAAAATATAATCTTTCTTTTTTTTTTTTGAATCCTCTTATTTTTATTCTTATTGAATCGTGGTAAAGTATTCTAATCCAATAAGGATTTCGCGGGCGAATATTTACTCTTTCCTGTTTTATTTGTTAATTTAGAACCTTATCAAATAAAGCAATTTTTTTGGTTTGTTCCGCCATCCCACCCAATGAAGTGTTAGGATTCTTTTCAATAAAATCCGATGCCGTCATAGGTTTTGTCGTTCCCACAGCTTCTCCTCTAATGGTTAGGTTTGAATCCTGCAATGGAGCTTCCAAAAAATTTCTTTCCGAGTCAATTTTCTCAGTTTTATTAACGCGGGCTGCTCTTTTTTATTTCTTTAAATTTTGATTTGTTGTTTCAAAAGTTACGATTTCGAATTCTCTCTTTTTTTTTTTTTTATGCTTTATCACATTGCTTTTTTTATGATGTAATTCATAGACCATACACATTGGAATCCTATATCTTTCTTATTCTTCTTCCTTCTATCTATCATCCCTCCTTTTATCCACATCCCTTTAGTTTTGCTTCACAGCCTAGAATCTGGTTTCTTTTGTAGAGAAAAAAATGCAGTTGCTACAACTATATGATAGATCTACTCATTTTTTATAGATTTTTTTATTCACATAGTGACTGTTTCTTAGTTAGGATCTCGACAATACGAAGCAATAGGTTGGTTATTAGTTAATTTTCTATAATTACTAAGCTTTTTTCCTATTTTTAGTAGGGTTCAGCCAATTTTTTCAATCTTCATTTTTTACCCTAAAGAAAAAACTAACGAGTCACACACTAAGCATAGCAATTATATTAAAAGATTTATCAATTTTCATTAAATCTTATAGAAAGAGGTATAATTTCTTCTTTTTTTTTAGGAAAAATAAGGGTCTTGTCTTTTTTATTCTATCACAGAGCAGAATGGGAAGACAGGGTTAGTTATTCTTCTTCTACGAATATCCAAATTTTTACACCTAATACTCCATAGATAGTTCGAATTGGATAGCAGCAATAATCAATTTTAGCGCGAATTGTTTGGAGGGGCAATCTGCCCTTTTTGATGCATTCGGCACGTGCAATTTCTTTCCCTGCTAAACGACCCGCAATTTTGATTTTTACTCCCTTTATGTCTTCTTTTTTAGTTAATTCAATGGCTTTTTTCATTGCTTTTCGGAATGAAACTCTATTTTTTAATTGGAAAGCTATATATTCTGCAAGAATATTAGGTTGTCTATATGGCTCTTTAACCTTTTCAATAGCAATATTAAGTCTCTGGTTTACAGAATTAACTTCCTTTTGGAGATCTTTCTCTAATTCTTCGATTGCTCCCTTTTTCTTTAATAAATTGGGGAATCCAATATGGATTATGACGTGGATTGTATCAATTTCTTTTTGAATTTCTATATGTGTAATTACTTCAGAACTTGAGTCTGATTCTATTTTTCTATTCGAACCTTTTTTCCTATTCTTTTGTATATAGTTCTTGATACAATTCCGTATTTTTTTATCTTCCTGTAGACCTTCAGAATAATTTTTTGGTTTTGCGAACCAAAAGGAATGGTGATTTTGGGTTGTACCAAGTCTGAAACCGAGTGGATTTATTTTTTGTCCCATATTTTTCTATTCTATTTCTTTTTTATTGGGAATCGAAATCTTGGATTGATCTAAAGATTATTTAGATTTCTTTACTATATTTAGTACAATTGTTATATGACACATGGTTTTTTTTATAGAATAACTACGTCCTCGAGCTCGAGGTCTGAATTTTTTCATAATAGTACTCCTACTGACTTCGGCTTTAGTGATGAATAAACTTGCTTTGTCGAAATCCCTATAATGAGTAGCATTTGCTGCTGCCGAATAAACCAACTTTAAGATGGGATAAGACGCTCGATAAGGCATGAGATTCAGTATCATAACGGTTTCCTCGTAGTAACGCCAGCGAATCTCATCAAGAACTCTTTGTGCTTTGAAAACAGACATATGTATGCGTTTTTGTGCTTTGAAAACCCGTTCGAATTTAAGTAGACGATCGGTTGGAACTTTTCTTGCGAGTTTCCTTAGCCCGTTCTTCTTCTTTTTTATCCTAGGGGTATACTTTACCAATTTGAAACTTGTCATAAATAAGGTTATTACCCGCCTATCTTTACTTTATTTGAATATTTGAATCCTATAAATTTTGTTTATTCTGAATCTTTCTATTCTTAATTCAGTTAACGACGAGATTTAGTATCCTTTTTTGCACTTTCATAACTCGTGAAATGGCGAGTAGGCACAAATTCCCCCAATTTGCGACCTACCATAGGATTTGTTATGTAAATAGGTATATGTTCCTTTCCATTATGAATCGCGATTGTATGGCCAACCATTGCGGGTAGAATGCTAGATGCCCGGGACCACGTTACTATTATTTCTTTCTCCTCCTTCATATTGACCTTTTCGATTTTTGCCAATAAATGACGAGCTACAAAAGGATTCGTTTTTTTTCGTGTCACAGCTGATTACTCCTTTTTTTTCATTTTAAAGAGTGGCATCCTATGTCCACTATCTCGATCGAGGTATGGAGGTCAGAATAAATAGAATAATGATGAATGGAAAAAAGAGAAAATCCTTTAGCTGGATAAGGGGCGGATGTAGCCAAGTGGATCAAGGCAGTGGATTGTGAATCCACCATGCGCGGGTTCAATTCCCGTCGTTCGCCCATCGCATTATTGCAAATTCCAAAAATGCAATTTTCCATATTCCTAGTTACGTATTTACTTACGGCGACGAAGAATAAAACTATCACTATATTTTTTCCTTTTCCTAGTTCTTCTTCCAAGCGCAGGATAACCCCAAGGGGTTGTGGGTTTTTTTCTACCAATGGGGGCTTTCCCTTCACCGCCCCCATGGGGGTGGTCCACTGGGTTCATAACTACCCCTCTTACTACGGGGCGTTTACCTAGCCAACACTTAGATCCGGCTCTACCCAAACTTTTTTGGTTCACCCCAACATTACCCACTTGTCCGACTGTTGCTAAGCAGTTTTGGGATACCAAACGGACCTCCCCAGATGGTAATCTTAAAGTGGCCAATTTACCCTCTTTTGCAATCAGTTTCGCTACAGCACCTGCTGCTCTAGCTAATTGCCCACCCCTTCCACGTGTGATTTCTATGTTATGTATGGCCGTGCCTAAGGGCATATCGGTTGAAGTAGATTCTTCTTTTTTCTCAAAAAACCCCTTCCCAAACTGTACAAGCTTCTTCCAAAGCATACGGCTTTCTAGATGTATATGACGATCTCTAGACAGATGGATCTTATATGAATCGTATGATGAAGTACCACATGAGTGGATATATAGAAAAGGAATCCAAATCTGCCGAATCGCTCATGTTATGATCTTCTACATCCTAGGTCTCCGCGTTCCGTCATCTGGCTTATGTTCTTCATGTAGCATTCAGATCGAATGACTCTATGAAATTACGTCGATACTTCCACATATTATGGGTAACGTAGGAGACATCCCTATTTTCACCCGGGGGTCTTAATTACCACTGCTTAGCTTTCAATTCGCCTCTGACCATCAAATTAAATGTGAATAACCCGTCCTCCTCTCTTTGAAACAAGGGGCGCTTCCGGTTCTGTGCGTGCTTCAAACAATTTTGTCTTCTCCATATTACCATATCTCTAGAGTCAATAATTTTCTATGAGGAACTACTGAACTCAATCACTTGCTGCCGTTACTCAACAGTTTTCTGTTGAGGTCTATCCCGTAGAGGTAGTCAAATTGGATCAGTGATCGATTTCTAGGTTTCGTCGTAAACCTAATTGGTTACTTCCAATTACGTAAATCAATAGTTCAAACCGCACTCAAAGGTAGGGCATTTCCCATTGATATAGGAACTTTTGTACCAGAAACAATAGTATCTCCAATTATAGCCCCTCTGGGATGTAAAATATATCTCTTCTCACCATCCCCATAGTGTATGAGACAAATGTATGCATTTCGATTAGGGTCGTATTCTATGGTTACGATTCTACCAGATATGTCTTTTTGATTCCGTCGAAAATCGATTTTACGGTATAGGCGCTTATGACCTCCCCCTCTATGCCTTGCGGTAATGATTCCTCTGGCATTACGACCTTTACCACAACGGTGCCGTCCATGGATCAATTTATTTCGTGGATTGGATTTCACTTGCCTGTCTACGGTTCCCTTGCGTGTGCTCGGGATAGGTGTTTTGTATAAATGTTTCGCCGTATTATTAAGTATTCTCCTTTAGTTCGTTTCTCTATCTAGAAGTGGAATAGAATAACCCGGTTGAAGGGTAATGATCATACGTCTGTAATGCATTGTATGTCCCAGAATAGGTCCCATTCTTCTACCCTTTCCGGGTAGTCGATGGCTATTCACAGCTACTACCTTAACACCAAAGAAGAGTTCGACCCAATTCTTTATTTCTGTCTTAGTGAATCCCGATTCGACATTAGAAGTATATTGATTCTTTCCCAATAAACGAAGACTCTTTTCTGTAAATACTGCGTATTTGATTCCATCCATAAATCGACTTTCCCTCCTATGCTCTGAGTTCCAGTATCGATAAGAATTCGAGTTCTTATTGTTCTTATGTTATGGTATGAATATACCATACCAATTCGTTATGTATGGACGATGGATGAGATTCCATAGATAGAGAGCCAGTTCCAATAGACTTATGGAACGTTCCCGTTCGCGTGCATCCAGCAGGAATTGAACCCGCAAATTTACCAATTATGAGTTGGGCGCTTTAACCATTCAGCCATGGATGCTTAACAGGGATCATCGTACATCGTAAATAACCAATTTTCATATAGAAAGACATATCATAGAAAAATGAAATCGAAAATATTCGGAGATGGCAAATATTCGGAGATGACTATGAAAACACCTCTCTGGATCCTCGAATTGAAAGAGAGATTGAGAGGGATCAAGAATCCTAATTCTCGCTATTTGGAATGGATCCAATTCTATTGAGTCTGACCCATAGTGATCATTTTACTTATGATACCTAGTTGACATTGCTAACAAGGATCTAATGAATTATGAGTTTAATAGATCCTCTCCTCTTTAGCAGAAAGACGTATATTCCTTGCTCATTATCAGACAATCACTTATTCCCAAACCTCGTGCGGGGCTAATCGTTTTCATTTACCATCTCATGGAAAACCCTTTTCGTTCCGCTTAGCCCTATCGGGTATTTTAGTGATAGGTTCTATAGGAACTGGACGATCCTATTTGGTCAAATACCTAACGAAAAATTCCTATTTTCCTTTCATTAAGGTACGAGGGCTTCTTATTCCACAAGAACGAAAGCACCTTTTCATTCTTTCATATACTAGGGGTTTTTACTTGGAAAAGACAATGTTCCATACTAAAGGATTCGGGTCCATAACCACGAGTTCCAGTGCACTAGATCTTGTAGCACTTAGCAACGAGGCCCTATCCATTAGTATTCCACATAAGAAATCCATTATAGAAACTAATACAATTAGATTAGCTCTTCATAGACAAACTTGGGGTTTGCGAGCCAAGATAAGACCGGCTCGGGATCATGGGACCCTTTTCTATCAGATAGGAGGGGATCTTGTAGAAAATAGACTTCTAAGTAATAACCCCATGGATCCTATATCTATCTATATAAAGAGGCAATCGTGTCAGGAAGCGGCTTTTTCTTTGGCCAAACGGTACTTCGAACTTGGAACGAGCATGAAGAGATTAACGAGACTTCTTTCTCTTTTGAGTTTTTCTGGCGGACCAGTCGCGCAAGATCTTTGGTCTTCCCCCGGAACCGATGAAAAAGTGGGTCGCTTCTTATGGACTCGCTCAGAATGATTCTTCTCTATCTATAGTTCATGGCCTATTAGAAGTAGAAGGTGCTCTGGTGCAATCCTTACCGACAGAAAAAGATTGCACTCGGGTTGATAATAATCGAGTGCCATTACTTCGTCGGTCCGAACCAAGGAATCCGTTAGAAATGTTTTGAAATTGATATTGTTCTCTCTTTGATTAGGGATTGCTATATGAAAAGAAGTGGAGTTTGAAAAAGGGAACGGAATGGTCAAACCGGAACTGCTAGAGGAACGAATTTTCAATAGCATAACTTGGGCTCCTAGAATATGGGGCCCTTGGGACAATCTATTTGATTGCAGGTACGCTGAAGAGGGCTTTTTCGAATAAGCCAATTGATTTGGGACCCTTCGGATCCATTCTTTTTCCTATTCAAAGATCAGGCCTTTGTCTCTGTGTTTTCACGTCGAGAATTCTTTGCAGATGAAGATGAAGAGATGACAAAGCGGCTTAGTACCAGTACCTGGAGAAAAAAGCCTCCTAAACATATGGCTAGCAACTGGTTCACCAGGAGTACGCAAGAAAGGCAAAAGCACTACGAATTATTGATTTAGGAATGGGAATGGGCTAGAACCCTGGGTTCTTCCTTATATAATTAATGGTCTTTTCATTCTAATACTCTATCCGAGAGTTCTCAGTATTTAGCAAAGCTGTTCCTATCTAACGGAAGGCTCCTGGATCAAATGACAAAGACATTGTTTGTGGCCATGAAAAAGGGAGGGGATTCAGTGGAACAGGATTGGCCGGGCGGTAGAGTCGTGGAAACACTTGTTGATTCCTATTTTGGACCCTAGCTCCATGGAACAATATGCTACTGCGGAAACATGGAAGAATTGCAATCTTAGATCAAAACACTATGTATGGGATGATATGAACTGCCTAAATAAGAATTCTTGAGCGTCGAACAACCTGAGTACTAACTACATCAAACAATTTGCATTAATGAAACTGTGTAAATCCACCGGATAATCAAAAATACGCATGTCTGATGAAATGGTTGTTGCTATCTGCTTCCATAACGAATCCTTGGTTTAACTGAATAAGTAAAGAAAATTGGCCCTTTCTCTTCGTCTCAGATCGATGGATCTTCTCGATTGGAAGATCTCCCATATGGATAATACACATTCCAGTTGACCGAGCCTAATGCTAATTGTTTTGTTCCGAAGCAAAGATATCCGCGGAGGCCGGTTCGTTCGTCCTATTCTGATATTCAGGACCAAGAGGTCCTGGATTCTCTTTCGGATAGGCCCTGAAAGGAGAAGAGAAGCTGAAATGCCAACGGACCTCTGTCTATTCTCTAATTCACCCGATCCGATAGTACCCGTTTTTGGAACGTCCAGTGCCAAAGTCACTGAATGGGTAAGTCACCAATCCAATCCCTTTGACAAATCGGGTGTCATATTAGATATCATATTCTATATATATAGAAATATCATAGAATAGACATATAGAATTTTTGGTGGGGAAATTCGAATGAATCATTGAGTGAAAAAGGAGCAAAGAATGACAAAAGATGAGACTCTACTAGTCTTCACTCTTGTGGTTTCCTCGGTTTCTGTTTTCTTATTCGGGATCTTGCTTTTCATGGTTCTCATCTCTGCAACTCGCGATTTTCGCGAGAGAACCAAATCCAAGTTGGTGAAGATCATGATTTGGGCTGGCATAGTAGTTATTACCTTTGCAATTGCGGTTCGAATCTATCCGATCTTTATCTTTTTGCTCAAAGAACGAATAAAACCCCTTGTTGAAGCCCTTTATGATAAGCTTCCCTGGATCTGGGAAGTTTCTCTTTCACGGTATTGGGATCGTTTGATCGATTTCCTTGATCGCTACTTATGGGCGTGCGCTCAAAGGATACAAACAGGGATTCGCAAACAAAAAGGGGAATTCGTAGTCACTTTTTCCTGTCGCGTAAAAAAAAGGCTTTACGCGAGAGCAATAGAGGTTGGGATACATCTATCTCTTCTGAGCAACCTCTTTTGGATTCTTAAGACCACCCTTGCAGTAGGATACCGTCTGCTTTAGGTTCTTTATTATCTCCTTCGAGGGGTTTT